TATGGAGAAGACAAAATTGTTTGAAGCACCGACAGAGCCGGAAGCGCCCCTTGTTTCAAAGAGAGGAGGACGGGTTATTCACATTTCATTTGATGGTCAGAGGCGAATTGAAAGCTAAGCAGTGGTAATTCTACCCCCGGGGGAAAAATAGAGATGTCTCCTACGTTACCCGTAATATGTGGAAGTATCGACGTAATTTCATAGAGTCATTCGGTCTGAATGCTACATGCAGAACATAAGCCAGATGACGGAACGGGGAGACCTAGGATGTAGAAGATCATAACATGAGTGATTCGGCAGATTTGGATTCCTATATATCCACTCATGTGGTACTTCATCATACGATTCATATAAGATCCATCTGTCTAGATATCATCATATACATCCAGAAAGCCGTATGCTTTGGAAGAAGCTTGTACAGTTTGGGAAGGGGTTTTGATTGATCAAAAATAAGAATCTACTTCAACCGATATGCCCTTAGGCACGGCCATACATAACATAGAAATCACACTTGGAAAGGGTGGACAATTAGCTAGAGCAGCGGGTGCTGTAGCGAAACTGATTGCAAAAGAGGGTAAATCGGCCACATTAAAATTACCATCCGGGGAGGTCCGTTTGATATCCAAAAACTGCTCAGCAACAGTCGGACAAGTGGGTAATGTTGGGGTGAACCAGAAAAGTTTGGGTAGAGCCGGATCTAAGTGTTGGCTCGGTAAGCGTCCTGTAGTAAGAGGAGTAGTTATGAACCCTGTAGACCATCCCCATGGGGGTGGTGAAGGGAGGGCCCCAATTGGTAGAAAAAAACCCACAACCCCTTGGGGTTATCCTGCGCTTGGAAGAAGAAGTAGAAAAAGGAATAAATATAGTGATAGTTTGATTCTTCGTCGCCGTAGTAAATAGGAGAATATTGAAAATAGAATATGTTTCTTCGTCTTTACAAAACAAAAGAAAAAAAAAAAAAAAGGAAAAAGGATAGGAGTAATTAGCTGTGACACGTTCACTAAAAAAAAATCCTTTTGTAGCTAATCATTTATTGGAAAAAATTGAGAAGCTCAACATGAGGGCAGAAAAAGAAATAATAATAACTTGGTCCCGGGCATCTACCATTATACCCACAATGATCGGCCATACAATTGCTATTCATAATGGAAAGACCCATTTGCCGATTTATATAACGGATCGTATGGTGGGTCACAAATTGGGCGAATTTGCACCTACTCTGAATTTCCGGGGACATGCGAGAAACGATAGTGGATCTCGTACTTAATGTTAATAAAAAAGTGAATATAGGTGCTCATCATTTATTGATGGGAGGTGAACCTTATGATAAAGAGGGATCCGAGTGTAGAAGTATATGCTTTAGGTCAATATATACGTATGTCTGCTCACAAAGCCCGAAGAGTACTTGATCAGATTCGTGGGCTTTACTACGAACAAACCCTTATGATGCTAGAACTCATGCCTTATCGAGCATGTTATCCAATTTTTAAATTGGTTTATTCTGCAGCAGCAAATGCTAGTCACAATATGGCTTTCAACAAAGAGGATTTAATCATTAGTCAAGCCGAAGTTAACGAGGGCACTTTGCTAAAAAGGTTTAAACCTAGAGCTCGCGGACGTAGTTTTCCGGTAAAAAGACCCACGTGTCATATAACTATCGTATTACAAGATATATCTAAAGATCAAGACTTTTTCGTATGGTTAAGAAAACGGGGATGGATATATGAGACCCTGAAAAATATTAATATGCAAGAGAAGTATCTAGCTATGACCCATACGAAGAGAATGATATGGGCTAATAGCGGGGGAGAGGTAGTATGGGATGAGGTAGTATGGGACAAAAAATAAATCCACTTGGTTTCAGACTTGGTACAACCCAAAGTCATCATTCCGTTTGGTTTGCACAACCAAAAAATTATTCCGAAGGTCTCCAGGAAGATCAAAAAATACAGGATTGTATCAAGACTTATGTACAAAAAAATATGAGAATATCCTCAGGTGTCGAGGGAATTGCACGTATAGAGATTCAAAAGAGAATCGATCTGATCCAGGTCATAATATATATGGGATTCCCAAAATTGTTAATAGAGAGTAGACCAAGAGGAATCGAAGAATTGCAAATCAGTGTAAAAAAGAGATTGAATTCTGTGAACCGAAAACTCAACATTGCTCTCACAAGAATTGCAAAACCTTATGGACAACCGAATATTCTTGCAGAATTCATAGCTGGACAATTAAAAAATAGAGTTTCATTTCGAAAGGCAATGAAAAAAGCTATTGAATTAACCGAACAAGCAGATACAAAAGGAATTCAAGTACAAATTGCAGGGCGTATCGACGGAAAAGAAATTGCACGTGTCGAATGGATCAGAGAAGGAAGAGTTCCCCTACAAACCATTAGAGCTAAAATTGATTATTGCTCCTATACAGTTCGAACTATCTACGGGGCATTAGGCATAAAAATTTGGATATTTGCAGACGCGGATTAATGGTCCTTTTTTTTTTTCGTTCAATCAAAAATGAGCAATTCTTATTCTTTTACAATTCTCATTCTTATAATTTCTAATTCTATAGGGTTGAATAAAAATTTGATTGACCATTTGGTATAATTGCTATGCTTAGTGTGTGACTCGTCGGTTTTTTATTTAGTTTAGGATTACGTTAGGATTCAAAAAACACAAAACCAGCCCATAGTCTGAACTAATAACTATCCAACTAATAACCAGCTCATTGCTTCGTATTATTTAGATCCAAGGTACCAGTCATTATATGATGTATCGATCATATCGTTGTAGCAACTGAAATCCATTTTTTTTACAAAATAAAAAAAAGAAATAAAAAACAAATCAATCAGACCATAGGTTGTGAAGCGAAAATAAAGGGATATGTATAAATAGAAGGGTGAGAGAAAGAAAGAAGGAGAATATCAATGATATAGGATTCCAATATGTATGGTCTATGAATCATCTCATAACATAAAACAAAAGGTAGTGAGTGTAATAAAGCATCAATACGGATTCGTCCACAAAATAATTAGATGAATCCGGTTCAGTTCATAACAAAAAAATCAAGAGCGTCGAGTCAATAAAGACTGAGGGGATTGACTCAGTAAAAAATGAATTTAGAAGCTCCATTACAGAATTCGGGCCTAGCCATTAATCGAGAAGCGATGGGAACGACGGAACCTGTGACTGCAGAAGATTCTATTGAAAACGAATCCTAATGATTCATTGGGTGGGATGGCGGAATGAACCAATTCAGTTCTTCTGAAAAGTCATAGAATGACTCTACGAATGAAACAGATAGTGAAAGAGTAAATATTCGCCCGCGAAACACTTATTTAGTGGTTTATTGTATTGCAAAGTATTGGGCAATTCAATATAAAAAAATGAAGATTCATTAATGAATAAAAAAAAACATTCTATCTATAATAGATATTTAGATAGAATTGTATCTACAAGCAAGATATAAAACTTCCTACGTGACAGATTAGATTCGATCTAAACAAATCCCATGCATGATTCAGTGTATTATTCATTAAGTACATGTACATCTCTAATATATTGAATCATGAATCATTTAATTCGCGAGGAGCTGGATGAGAAGAAACGCTCATGTCCGGTTCTGCAGTAGAGATGGAATTGAAAAGCAACCATCAACTATAACCCCAAAAGAACCAGATTCCGTAAACAACATAGAGGAAGAATGAAAGGAATATCTTATCGAGGCAATCGTATTAGTTTCGGTAGGTACGCTCTTCAGGCACTTGAACCCGCTTGGATCACATCTAGACAAATAGAAGCCGGGCGACGAGCAATGACACGATATGCGCGTCGTGGTGGAAAACTATGGGTACGAATATTTCCAGACAAACCTGTTACCGTAAGACCTACAGAAACACGTATGGGCTCGGGGAAAGGATCTCCCGAATATTGGGTATCTGTCGTTAAACCGGGTAGAATACTTTATGAAATGAGTGGAGTATCAGAAATTGTAGCCAGAGAAGCTATTTCAATAGCTGCGTCCAAAATGCCTATACGCACTCAATTCGTTATTGCGGGGTAGGAATGTGGAACCAAAGGAAAGAGGTGTGATGAAAACAAGCAACCAACCGCGAGTTTATTTATTTCTGAACAAACAATATTTCTTTTTTTTTCTTCGCCCTTTGCTTTGCATTGAAAAAAAAAAAGATTCAAAAAAAAATAAAATGATATGATTCAACCTCAGACCCTTTTAAATGTAGCGGACAACAGCGGGGCTAGAGAATTAATGTGTATTCGAATCATAGGAACTAGTAATCGCCGATACGCTCATATCGGTGACGTTATTGTTGCTGTAATCAAAGAAGCAGTACCCAATATGCCTCTACAAAGATCAGAAGTGATCAGAGCTGTAATTGTACGTACATGTAAAGAACTCAAACGTGACAACGGTATGATAATACAATATGATGACAATGCAGCAGTTGTCATTGATCAAGAAGGAAATCCAAAAGGAACTCGAGTTTTTGGTGCGATCGCTCGGGAATTGAGACAGTTGAATTTTACTAAAATAGTCTCATTAGCTCCTGAGGTATTATAAATACTAATAGACGAGACCATTATATAGTAGGATTTAGGATATCTGAAATAGATTCAATCAAATTTAGTAGTAGATTTTGTCTCACGCATATACCTTTAATAATTCATTTTAATAATTCATAAAAAAGAAGCAGAGCATGTTGATTATATCAAAACTCGTAGACACCAATACTTATAGTTCGTCATGGGTAAGGACACTATTGCTGACCTAATAACTTCTATACGAAATGCTGACATGGATAAAAAAGGAACGATTCGAATAGCATCCACTAATATCACCGAAAATATTGTTAAAATACTTCTACGAGAAGGCTTTATCGAAAACGTGAGAAAACATCGGGAAAGCAACAAAAATTTCTTGGTTTCAACTCTGCGACATAGAAGGAATAGGAAAGGACAATATAGAACTATTTTAAAACGTATCAGCCGACCCGGTCTACGAATCTACTCCAACTATCAACGAATTCCTAGGATTTTAGGTGGAATGGGGATTGTAATTCTTTCTACTTGTCGAGGTATAATGACAGACCGCGAGGCTCGACTAGAAGGAATCGGTGGAGAAATTTTGTGTTATATATGGTGATCCTTCTAATATCCCAATTGCATCCGTAACTTCCTATTTGTTTTGTGCAAAAAAGAAGAAGGGCGGATTGTCTAATATCACTCCTCCTCCATTAGTTGATACTTCAAGGGGGTTATCTGGAATGAAAGAACAAAAATTGATTCATGAAGGTTTAATTACTGAATCACTTCCCAATGGTATGTTCCGGGTTCGTTTAGATAATGAGGATCTGATTCTAGGTTATGTTTCAGGAAGGATCCGACGTAGTTTTATACGGATACTACCAGGCGATAGAGTCAAAATTGAAGTAAGTCGCTATGATTCAACCAGAGGACGTATAATTTATAGACTCCGCAACAAAGATTCGAACGATTAGATTAGGTAGCTTTTTCAACATTCCTTTCGTGGGGATACAATTCGAGGGTCCAAATTTCAAGAGACTTATTTTCTTCCAAGGAATAGATTCGGAATTAAGATAAGGAATGACAAATATGAAAATAAGGGCCTCCGTTCGTAAAATTTGTGAAAAATGTCGACTGATCCGTAGGCGGGGACGAATTATAGTAATTTGTTCCAACCCGAGGCATAAACAGAGACAAGGATAGGATAATCTTTCTCAAAAGGACCCAATGCACAGCACAAATAAAAGATCTGTTTTGACATGAAATGGATATATCCGTATATCTCTGACTCATATTTATGAGATGATAAAATATGGCACAATCTAGAGCAAGAATTGGTTTACGTAGGAATGGACGAATTGGTTCACGTAAGACTGGACGTAGAATACCAAAAGGAGTTATTCATGTTCAAGCAAGTTTCAACAATACCATTGTAACGGTTACAGATATACGGGGTCGGGTGGTTTCGTGGTCTTCCGCCGGTACTTGTGGATTTAGGGGAACAAGAAGAGGAACACCCTTTGCTGCTCAAACCGCAGCGGGAAATGCTATTCGTACAGTGGTCGATCAGGGTATGCAACGAGCAGAAGTCATGATAAAAGGTCCCGGTCTCGGAAGGGATGCAGCATTACGAGCCATTCGTAGAAGTGGTATACTATTAAGTTTTGTAAGAGACATAACCCCTATGCCACATAATGGATGTCGACCTCCTAAAAAACGACGGGTGTAGAACGACGAATTTAAAGAATTTCAAGAGAAATAAATGATTTAATGATCTGATCAAATAATATTACTATGCTTCGAGAGGAAGTAGAAATATCTATTCGGACACTACAGTGGAAGTGTGTTGAATCGAGAGCAGACAGTAAGCGTCTTTATTATGGACGTTTTATTCTGTCTCCACTTATGAAAGGTCAAGCCGATACGATAGGCATCGCGATACGAAGGGCTTTGCTTGGAGAAATAGAAGGAACATGTATAACACGTGTAAAATCTGAAAAGATACCACATGAATATTCTACCATAGTGGGTATTGAAGAATCAGTACATGAAATTTTAATGAATTTGAAAGAAATTGTATTACGAAGTAATCTGTATGGAACTTGCGACGCATCTATTTGCGTTAAGGGTCCTAGATGCGTAACTGCTCAAGATATCATCTCGCCACCTTCTGTGGAAATCGTTGATACTACACAGCATATAGCTAGCCTGACGGAACCAATTGATTTTTGTATTGGATTACAAATCGAGAGGAATCGCGGATATCGTACGAAAACACCAAACAACGCTCAAAATGGAAGTTATCCTATAGATGCCGTATTCATGCCTGTTCGAAATGCGAATTATAGTATTCATTCCTATGGGAATGGGAATGAAAAACAAGAGATACTTTTTCTCGAAATATGGACGAATGGGAGTTTAACTCCTAAAGAAGCACTTCACGAAGCCTCCCGTAATTTGATTGATTTATTTATCCCTTTTCTACATGCGGAAGAACAGGACATAAATTTTGAGGACAATCAAAAAAAGGCCACTTTACCCCTTTTTACCTTTCATGATGGATTGGCTAAACTAAGAAAAAACAAAAAAGAAATAGCATTGAAATGTATTTTTATTGACCAATCAGAATTGCCTTCCAGGACCTATAATTGCCTCAAAAAGTCCAATATACATACATTATTAGACCTTTTGAATAAGAGTCAAGAAGATCTTATGAAAATTGAACATTTTCGCATAGAAGATCTAAAACAGATATTGAACATTCTACAAAAGCATTTCGTAATTGATTTACCGAAAAATCATTTTTCAATTTGAAATCCATTGCATTGGGCGGATTTCATCTTCATTTTCTTTTTTTCTAAAATATAAAATAAAGTAAAGAAAAAAAATGTAAAGAAAAATGAAATTCGTTTTGAATCTTCAGCACAATTCGTATATTCGGAATAGATCCAGAATT